AACCTAATCTAATAAAGGGGCTTGTTGAGTAAGGCCGGCTTTCGAGCCCAAGCCCCTTTAATATGATGAGAAGAAGAGGGACCGCCCTCTTTTCCGCACCAATCCTTATTTACTACTACATCTTTTTTTGGGTGTATAGCTCAGTTGGTAGAGCATTGGGCTTTTAACCTAATGGTCGCAGGTTCAAGTCCTGCTATACCCAAACCTACAAGACACTCTACTATGAGTAAGGATGCGTAGTAGCGTTCAAAGATCACTCTTTGGCCTTTAGACTCGCTTCGGCGACTTCGCCCTCTAATTGTTACCTTCCTTCCATACAAAGGTGAACAATCGATTGTGAGTCAAATAGGTCTACTTGAGCTCGCTCTAGGAAAGAAAGAGGTCAATCGTCCCTCCCGTGTTTTCTTCGCCGCTCCGACCTGCTGCTGCGCCTTTTCGAACTTCTCCGGCAACTCCACAGCCTGTTGCTTTTTCTTCAACTTCCTCTTTGCCCACTTCCTCGCCTCCCCATTTTTCAAACGGATCTGTTGAGTTGCAGCATGAGGTTTCTGATGCTACAGAGCAGTCCGTGCCTGATGCAGAATCACCATATGTTTTATTCTCAGCTCACAAGGTACGTGTCTCTCTTCCTATTGAGTGTTCAACAATAAGACACGATCTTTCTAGGTCCTTTGTGGTTTCATTTTCAAGAACTTGTGTTCAACTCAAAAATTCTCAATATGTATTATGGTTAATATGTTAATGACACGGATCTTTTCTTGGTTGGTGTTGTTCCTGATGGACCATACTTCTTGAAAGGGCGATATACTTTGTGAGGAAATAGTTTCAAAATAGCCCTTTGCCTTGTTATTTTCTTGCTGTTTCGATAAGCAAATTACAGATGAGATCTGAAACTAAACAGGTCCATAGTATGTTAGTTGCATTTTACTGTTTCTAAGCCTGTATATTGTGAGAGCCTTGCATGCTCCATTACCATGTGATTTTTTAGGTATTTGGAATTTGTATTACTCGTTGCCAACTTGCCTTGTCGATTGTCAATCTTAGTGCATCTACTTTTCTCCCTAATGCTAATGCCTAATCAGCTAATTGTTTGGTATTCCAATTTATATTCCTTCAATGTTGTTACTGTATACTTGAACTTCTTTTCTGTTGATTTCTTTCTCTAGGTATTGTATTGAAACAGAAGAAATTGGCAAACATACCCGGGCACTTGTTTCCCCTGGGAGTGAGATTTCACCAGGTCCTCAAATAATACAACGTGATCCCCATCGCTGCCAAAATTGTGGAGGTTATGCAAACCTCTATTTCCATATTTTACCTGGCTCGGGACAGTGGCAATGTGTAATTTGCCGGAGTCTGAATGGCAGTGAGGGTGAATACATAGCTTCGAGCAAGGAAGAGCTTCGTAATCCGCCAGAATTGTCATCTCCTTTGGTCGATTATGTCCAAACTGGTAACAAGAGACCTGGTTTTATTCCAGTCTCTGATTCGAGAATGTCAGCACCCATTGTTCTCGTAATAGATTAGTGTTTAGATGAACCGCACCTCCAGCATCTACAGAGTTCCTTGCATGCTTTTGTAGATTAGCTCCCCCCAACAACGAGAATTGGAATTGTATTGTATGGTCGCACGGTATCAGTATATGACTTTTCAGAGGAATCAATTGCGTCTGCTGATGTCCTTCCTGGTAATAAATCACCAACACAGGAGTCCTTGAAGGCATTGATTTACGGGACAGGAATTGACTTGTCACCAATTCATGCGTCACTGCCTGTGGTACACTCCATATTTTCATCATTTAGTCCATACAAACTTAATAATCCAGAAGCTTCAAGAGACCGTTCCCTGGGTGCAGCAGTGGAGGTTGCTCTGGCAATAATTCAAGGGCCATCGGCAGAAATGACGCGAGGGGTGGTTAAAAGAAGTGGAGGTAATAGTTGAATTATAGTGTGCACTGGAGGACCAAATACCTATGGGCCAGGATAAGTTCCTCATTCTTTTAGTCATCCAAACTATCCCCATCTGGAGAAAACAGCATTGAAGTGGATGGAGAATCTAGGTCGTGAGGCTCATCGGCACAATACGGTGGTTGATATTCTTTGTGCTGGAACATGCCCTGTAAGAGTTCCTGTTTTGCAACCTCTTGCAAAAGCTTCCGGGGGGGTTTTAATCCTCCATGATGACTTTTGAGTTGGTGTGAACTTGCAGAGGGCATCTACTAGGGCAGCTGGTTCCCATGGCTTGTTGGAAATTAGCTGCTCTGATAATAATCTCATAACTCAAGTTATAGGTCCTGGCGAAGAGGCTCATACAGACAGTCATGAAACTTTTAAACACCTCTCTATCAATACAAATGCCAAGTGTTGAAGAAACACAGAGCTTTTCAGTCTCCATGGAAACAAGAGGAGACATCAAAAGCGATTATGTATTTTTCCAGTTTGTGATTCAATATTCAAATGTATACCAAGCGGTCGAGAGTGATTACTGTCAGACTGCCCACTGTGGATAGTGTTTCGTCGTATCTCGAAAGTGTTCAAGATGAAGTGGCTGCTGTTCTTATTGCTAAGAGGACTCTCTTGCGAGCCAAAACCTTTTCTGATGCGATTGATATGAGAGCAACAATAGATGAGAGAGTAAAAGACATTGCTTCTAAATTTGGGTCTCAAATGCCAAAGTCGAAGCTTACTCTTCTATAAGGGAGGCGAGGAAAATCTCAGCCTAGAGCAGTCTTTGTTCCATGTAGTTTCAGGCTCCGGCATGGATTTCGTCTTTGTTGCGGATGATCGAAGCCTAGCCTAGGAGGATGACTCTGTAGAGGGCTAAGAGGACTAAAGCATGGCGTAGGCAGCGGAATACCCGACAAAGAAAACCGCTGTTCAAGCTATCTCACCCGGTACGAGACCAGAGGAAACTGAAACGGCAATTGGTAGCCCAAAGACCAGCCTTAGAATTGGCTTTTTTGGGATTTACTTATTAGATAAGGATCGGCGCTAACTCTGAATCAGAAGAATCAGAGGTGTAACCAGGGAATGAATATTATGGACTTTAATTCCACTTAAGGACCAGGAGGGAACCCCAGATCCTGCTGAGGCAGAGGAAGAGGAATAGATCTCCGGCGAGCTTCCTCGATAAAGAAAGGAAAGCAGCTAGACCTCTCAGCAGTGATGGCCCCAAGTCAACCAAGAAGGCCAGGCCCCGTGACACGATCCATGACAAAGGGCACTGTTCCAGGCAAGGAAGGATCGACAGCGCGACCAAAACCTGTAACGCAGAACATATCTGAAAAGTCACCCCTTCAGGATGAAGTCTCCAGTCTCGCCTACATCCTCCTCCTACCTTGAGCAGAAGTCAGGGAGTTCGAGCTTTATTCCGGGACTCACACCTGTAAAGACGGTGGCCGTAATGATGTCCGAAATAGGTGATGGGGATGGAACTAATCCCCCGCCACCTCGCTCAATGGAAGAGAGGGTCACCGCCCTTCAGAAAGAACTCGAAAGGAGGGACAACGAAATGGCGGCTATGATGGCCCAGATGCAAGCCCTCATGGGCCAACTCACCACCATCGCATCGGGAGTAGGAACGTCCCAAACGCCGGCTTCATCGGCAAGACAAGACGCACCCGTGGTGGCTGAAGATCCACTCCTGCAGACCAACATGCAGAGGGCATTGCCAAACATGCCATCGCGAGCGGCTACTGCTGGCCCCGAACGAAGCAACAGCAACTGGGGGCATAAGCCCAACCCTCCTCACAACAATGAATCAGTTGGTCAATAAACAAGTAAAAGAGGCCAGGGAAAGCAGGAGGCTTGCTTTCGAATCCAACCTTTAGCTTTTTTCTGCGCATTCTTTCTTTGATTTTAGAGGAATTCCCTAGTTTCAATTCAGTGAATGCTTTCTACTACCCCGTTTTCGCGGTTTAGGCTGCTCCCATTTCGCTCGCCGCTACTACGAATCGAAGATTTGAGTTCAGGAGTTGTTAGTGGCTTCATTGAGAAGTGCATGAGTGGGACAGAAAGACTTGACTTCATCAGTTCTAGACGGGTCCTCCCCTTTTCTTTCTTCTTATTTAAAAAGGGAGTGTCTCGATTCCTGTTAGCCAAGGAGGTGATCCGTTAATCGGTGAACGAGTGGCGTCGCTCTGTTTTTCCTTGTTTGGTAAGGTCTTAGCCGAGCTATTCAAGGTAGTTATCTAAAGGTAGGGCATCTATTCCTGTGACGGATGCACCTCTTTTTCCCTCTAGTACTCTTATCTCCCTTCCGAATCCCCGTGCTCAATAAGGTCCGGGCAGAACAGAACCCGTCAGTACGTAATGGGCTGGGCCAGTAAGGAATCCAACTCCGGTAGTATCTGCCGAACCTTTATTAAGTAAGTAATCGAACAGCTTCTTCCTTTCCTATCTTCTTTGCCCTAGGGAAGGGGTCCTGTTAGAGTCATTGACGGGATCCTAAGGCCTATGATCTCTAGCAGCCAGTCTCTCTGCGTCTATGAATCTAAGTTATCTATGAATCTAAGGTCTGAGCTCTCCGCTGTCTCTCCTCCCAACCGGTGAGTTTCGGACTTCTCGATGTAACTACATGGTTCTGGTGTCTTCTTCCTTTCTTTTATATGGCCATTCTTTGTAGATGGAATCCTTAGTTTCGCCTTCCGGTCGGCTGTTGGTCCCTCCCTTTCTTCTTCACTGCCGAAATCGGGTCTTTTTTTGGGGCTTGGACCCGGAGAAGACTGATATGAGCTTCCTGCTTCCCTGCTTTTAGTCTTTTGCTTAGTGGCTTCCTTTCGCTCTAGTACTAGCCTTTGTCGGCTTAGGGTCTGATTTTTCTTTGTTTGTTCTCTTTCCTTCTGTGTTATCTGATTCTATCTTTTCTGATATCGGATACTATGTTCCGTCGGAGTGGCGTCTTATCGATACTCCTCTCTTTCCGTCGTCTCTTTGTTGACTCTCCTGTCCGATTCTGACTTCTCTGTCTTCTTTCCAAGTCCCTTGTTAAAGATCCTCATCAAGCCTCATAAAGTCTCAGTAGGGCCCGGGACGGAAGACTCGAGAGACCTCTCCTTGTCTCAAAGGGCCGTTTAGATTCATTTCAGGTATCTGCCCAAGAGCTGTAGCAAGTAACGAGTCCTACTCAATACGGTCTGTAGCTCCTACCAACCATTCTGTCTTAGCAGCTAACAAACAGTCTTGTCTTCACAAACGGTAAACTAAGGGCCTTAAGGCCAAAGCCTGGGTTCCGTAACAAATAGTCTTTCGTTTCGGCCGTAACCATCCAATCGTGAGTGAAGCCCCTATCTTGAAAGTTCTTTTCCGACTCTTCTCTCTTTTCCCGGAGTTGTAGCTCTTATCTGTTAGGTATTAGCTCATTTATCTAGGAATCGAACCTATGAGCTAGGCGCTTTTCTTTCTAGTATCTGGTGTAGCTAGGAGCCCTGCCTAGTAACTAATCCAACGAACCGACATAGCGAAAGGCGAGTGTCTGGAAAACATCTGGCGGGGGAGATCTCAGAAGAACCGCGCCCGGTAAGGCACGCGCTATCGGTTCAACTCCGCATAGATGTATCGTATCGACTCCTCCACCCGCAAAAAACAGAAAGCAAATCTTTCTCTGTCTCAGCTCCTGGACTGACCCGAAAAGGTAAGGGCTAGGGATGAAATGGGTGAGATCTCGAATGAGAATATTGCTTTCATTGGAGAACCAGGAGAAGGTGACAGAGAAGCATCCTATGTCTCCCGAGTCCAACCTGATGGCCCTCTTGGCTTATTGGCTAAGCCGATTTTGGATGTCAAATAATCGGGGTGACAACGTTCGGCTGGAGACTTTTGTCATGGCTGCCAAGTTATCTCAGGGCATCACGCTCTCTCTGTGCTTGTTTACTACTAAGTCCGTAGCTCAAGTTTACCTTAGCAGCTGCAAACCTTACTTAGCTAGCCCTACCTTTAGCAAGCAAGTTAGCTACAGCTGAGCTGCCTTACTCTAAAAAGTAAGCAAGTAAACTACCTTTCCTAAGCCTAAGTTTACCCGGCCTAAGCAACAACAGTTCCCTACCCGGCTACGGGCTAAGCTCACTCGTTTACCCGTCCGTTCACTACTACGTTCCTAGAAAAATACGAACTCATAACTACTAGCTCTCTTAATACATAAACTCATTCATAACAATGTCAGCGCAGCGGGATTATTGTTTATAATTGGTCCAGAATAGGCCCTCCATTCGTCTATTATCTGACTACCCTTAACTCAACAACAGCAACCGCGTTTCCTTACTTGGCTGGAAGTACAAGAAGGTGCGTAGCTTGTTAGGAATTAGCTGGCTTAGAGATGAGAAGACTGATTAGTAGTTCTATTACAGAACTCGGGCGTACCTGCTTGCTTACCCGCTCACTCGAACAAGAACTCCAGCTTGGCCCACTTCTGGCTCGCTTAGCCTTAAGCCTGACCTCCTCTGATCGCGTAGCGTAGTTCGACCGACCCTATCCTCATGTGTGGAGGAAGGAGCGGTCCTGTGGACACTGACGCATACCATTCAAGAAAGTCCTCGCGGTCGGTCAAATGCATCTCGAAGAAGTCTCCTCCAGCATTGAAGTGCCTAATCTGATCTCTGAAAGTGTCCAGTAAGCTATATCTAGCAGCTCCACCCGTCCGCGATGCATGGAAGGATTTGGGTGGCGGATCAGGTCCTTCCCGTAGAATTTTGTCTTCCACCGGGTCATCCCAGAGACCGCCCCTCCTGTAGTCCAGAGCATAACGAGTATACCTGTCCCACAGGAGGGAAACAGAAGTCGAGAACTCCCTAAGCATACCGCTTAACGTAAAAGAGTTGCTAAATGCCGCTCACTCTTGGGCGTGCGACAAGAAGCAGGAGTGGACTCGTTCCATCCTTACTTTTCTTCCTTTCACGAACGCTGCGTTCGGGAGAGCCTTCCAGGTCGGGGCCCACGTTATCCCAAGGTTCATGGGTATAGTGGAGATCCGGGGAATATAGCGCTCAAACAGCCAACGGGGTCACACCCGTAAGCCATAGGGCCTACTTCCTCAGGGCCCGGAGCATCCTCTGTGATTGATGCGAACAACTCTCGAGTTACTTGCTAACTCGACGATCCGCCCCACCGTCAACCACGAGAGGTAGATTCGAACCCATCGATCTGCCCTATCATCCCTTCGTTCGATTATCCTTCTATGAAACGTTGGAATGATAGTTGGGAACCCGGATCTTGTTAATCGAACTCTCACGGTCATCTCACGTCGCCCCTCAGGCACACCTTGGCATTCCCGAATTCTTCATGAAGGCAGACGAACAAGGAAAGCCAGCCCTTCTCTTTCTTCTGCCGTAACACCTTCGCAGTTAGAAAGGACTGAAGCCGATGTGACAGCTGTGCGAATCCTTCCCTGGGTTGGAAATTGGTGGTTATTCAAGGGAGTCACAGTTTAATAAGGCTGATCATTACCGTGAAATGCAAGAAAAATGCATGTACGAGCACAAAGTTCTTGTCCTTCCACGACACCACGACAACGAAGAAGAAGACCACCTGGGAGCGGGATGGACAGTGAAGACGAGAAACCAAAAATTCCTAGAGATGGGTACGTCTCATAATAACACCAACAAAAATTTCCTTGATACCCCAAATGAAGATCGTATGCTGGAATTGTAGGGGAGCTGCTAGCTCCGACTTTAGACGCAACATCAAAAACCTTCTGTTCATGCACAAGCCTAATATCGTAATCATCACGGAGCCTCGGATCTCGGGGCAACGAGCTTCTCAAGTTATCAATGGCATTGGGTATGATGGTTTCGAGGTTGTCGATCCAATCGGGTTTTCAGGAGGTATTTGGTTATTATGGGACAAGCAGACAATCTCCATTGATATCTTGATAAGGAAGCTCAGTGCATTTCGGCCAAGGTGAAGGTAAATTCTTGTGATTACCATTGGCTTTTAAGCTCTGTTTATGCTAGTCTCCAACTTGATAAACGTCTGGATCTTTGGAACCATCTTAGGTTGTTATCTGACACACACAATTTACCTTCTAAGCTTACATAGGTTGCGCATCTGACTCGGGTAGCCAATCAATTAAATTAATCCCAGCGCCCTCACTTTAATTAGCCGGCTTGCCCCCTACCTTTCTATGAGCCTATGTGTCACACCTAAGAATAGAGAGGTTCTGAAGATCCGTAAGTCACTTAGTTAGTATAGGCTTCCTCAATCTCGTACAACCCTATCTAGATCGTCTAAGCGCTTTGTCGATTCGGAACTCTTAGTTGGGCAATCTATTATGAAAGTTAAGAACTTAAGGTATTCATACTATCTTAAGTCGGCAAAGGCCTCCCCTTATCTTTAGGGCTTAGGTAGCATCCGGGCAAGCACCAGTTAAAGGAAGTAAGGAACGGAAAATCATTTTATCTTTCCATTTTCGTTTTTGCTTGTTAGCTCATCTAATCCCTTGCCTCGTCGAAATCCGTTCGCCATCCATACAGACCAGGGTCTCAAGCAACCTTACTAATAAAGGGGATGAGCGAGACAGGCGAACTACTACGATCTAGAGATTATGGCATTTGACAATATCTTGGTCATATGACAAAGGAGCATCACGTTGGCTTTGATCTATCAACAACCCTCATAAGACGAGGAATCCATAACAACGTGCACCCCTCCACACGAAATTCCACTCTCCTCTGAGAAAAGACAGAGAAGAGAAGAACCCAGAAAACTCTCTCAACGTCCTACTTGCCGTTCTTAACCGAGTAGGATCTACCAAAGAGATTTCTTGCCAGCAGAAATCAGGCTTGAAACAGATTAGAATCCGAATTGGTATGAAGAAGGGGCCTAGCCCACATATCAGTTGCCTTCAATATGACTAGCATCACATTGACTTACTCCTCAGAAAAAAACCTAGAAGGCGGCTTATCTCCAAAGGCATCGAACTCTCCTTGAACAGCCTAGCTAACGCGCCTTACCACCTGGTACTATCTCTGAGTCTTTGCTTTCATTAGTCAGTAAGGAAGTCTCTTCAGCTGGAACACTAACAACCTAGCGATTCACCCTTATGCCTAGCTCGTCTGCACCCCTTAGTTCTAGTTCGATAGAGTACTATATTATTCTAGGGGAAAGAGAGGAAAACGAAAGTGAAGAAAGGAGAGAGAAGCAGACTTTCTTCCAATAGAGTCTAAGCAAAGGAAAAGCGAGGACGACGTCGAGTTGGCAGCGTAGAAAGCTGGTCTCAGGTTAAGCTCCGTCTAGGAACCTTCTGAACCACCATTGTTGGTGGGGGCCTAACGGATAATAGGTCCGTCCTGGGGTAAGCCCAGGTTCGTTGCCTGGAAGTTATGATTGCAGCCTCTAGCAATAGCCCGGAACCTCATCATAATATCATGAAAGGAGATCGAGGATATATCTTATATAATGATCGAGATCGCCCATGTCACAAGTTTCACTCCTGCTTCTCTCTCACCGTTGGTTGACGCTGCGTACGCTTAGTTATCTTTCTATATGTAACGTCGAGAAATGGAAAGAGTCTGGTGGTATCATATATAAGGGACCCCCCGTTGGAAGAGGTCGAAGTTTAGACCGCTCACAGTAGTTCTACCTATAGAAAAGATCATCAGAGAGGCCATTTATTATTCCAGCCGAGAAGACTAGTAAAAGGAAGGATCAAGAATGTCATATATTTCAGGAGCTAGATTAGTTGACAATAAACAAGTAAGAATTGCTTTAACAAAAATTTATGGAATTGGACCTAAAAAAGCTATTCAGATTTGTTATCGATTAGGTATCAGTGGGAACATAAAGATAAAAGAGTTAACGAAGTATCAAATCGACCAAATTGAACAAATGATAGGTCAAGATCATGTTGTTCATTGGGAATTGAAGAGGGGAGAACGAGCAGACATCGAACGATTAATTAATATTTCTTGTTATCGTGGAATTCGTCATCAAGATAGATTGCCCTTACGCGGTCAACGAACTCATACTAATGCTAGGACTTGTCGCAAGCTAATTCGGAAATGAAAGAAGTCTACCGACTTGGTACTTGTCTGATCAATCACACTGTTCAATAGTTCACTTAATTTTTTTGTAGTTTTTTTGGTATTTTACCGGTGACTAATCCAGTATATGTATAGTAGGCCTCCTTCGCCACTCCACTAGTGGCTCGGCTTGGTCTTTCTCCCTTCGCCACTCCACTAGTGGCTCGGCTTCGTCCTAGAAGCGACTGCTTCCGCCTCTGACGGCTTCGCTATCGCTCATGACTATGGATCTTCTCTATGTAGCGGTCGGACTTCTAGAAGCTTCGCCAGAAGCGACTAGTCGCCTCCCGAATGTCTCTTTACTTTAGTATGGTATAGTCTTTCCAATGCCTCCTTCCTTGCCGCCAACGTACGCTACTAGGAGAGTAAGCAAGCTACCTTGCTTGCACTCTAGAAACGTTCCGCGCCCTTCCTGCCTGCGGAAATTGATGTGAATGATCGTGACAGCTCTGTATTCATCTCGTTCCTTATTTACCTGGGGGCACTGCGTTTTCAAAAGCTTCCTGTCGAACCGGCTCCTATTTCAATCCGTGCTGGACCGATCGATATACCAATAATAAAGTCTTCAGTCAACTGGTGGAATACATCGCATCAACCTGGGACCATTAGCCGATATGGTACATCAATACATGTTCCTATGCCCATTCCAATCTTGTCTAACTTTGCTAACTCCCCCTTCTCAACCCGTATCTTGTTTGTTCTGGAAACACGTCTTCCTATTCCATCTTTTCTCGAATCTCTTTTAACGGAACAAATAGAAGATCAAGACCAAAACCTAGTTCACTCGCTGAGTTCCATCCAGGGCGGAATGGTTAAAGCTTCCCAACTCAACATTGGATTGGCGAATTCGTAGGTTCGATTCCTGCTGGATGCATGCTAATGGGACCCTCTAATAAGTCTATTGGAATTGGCTCTGCATCAACCGAATCAACAGAGTCGACTGAATCAATGGCTAGACCGGGTACAGCTTAATCAACGGGCTCCCTTGCTTAAACAACTGAAAGGGCTAGGTCTCGATCTCGCTCGAATAAGCATAATCTCGATCACGATCATCAGATTCTGGAACCGCTTCAACGACTAGCTATGATGCTACTGATACTACTGGTGGTTCTGGTAATGGACTTGGTCTAGCTACCTTCTATGTCCGTGCTCTAGCCGCCTTTATTGGTGGTGGTTATGGGTCTACTGGTTATGCTTACCTTGTGACTGGTGGTGGTACCGGTACTGGTGGATCAACGACTGCATAAACAACTGGATCATACATATGGCTCTACAGGTGCTATCTCTGTTACGATTGCTTCTACAGGTAATAATGCTAATGCTGGTGTTGCTTCTTTGACTGGATCTGTATCTATATCTGCGACCTATGCCTCTATACACGTTACACGTTGCTAGGTCTACTGCTGGCTTTGTTTGCTACTGGATATGCTATTGGTAATGGTAATGGATATGTACGAGGTGCCTGTATCAACACAATCTACTGGAAGTATGAAAGATCTACCTTTCTTTATTCCTTCGGTGCTTAGCGACAGCCCCTACCCCCTTTCTGTAGCTATAGTAGGGCTACTGTTGGGCCAGACTATCTATAGTTGGGGTTACAACTATCTCTATCTAGAATAGGGATAACCATAAAAGCATCATACACGAAGGCCTTGATCGTCTGCCTACCGTCGTTCTGCAATTATCTGGAAGTGTATGCCCGATGCTTAGTGACTCGTCTTTGAATGGAGAAGTGGTAGGGAGAATCTGTTCTATAGGCAATCCGGGTATTTTCCCCGGTCTTTTCCGGCTCATAATAGCACCTCGATCCCGGCGAAACATGAATAAGTTGCAACCTGCATGAACAATGTACGACCACCCCGCTCGCTGTCTCTATAGTATGGATAATTGGGCGAATAGGTTTACTCCTTCATGAAGATGTGGAGTACCGACGGCTCGATGGTAAGCTCTATCTTGACTAAACATTATTCCCATTTCAAAAAAAACCTTGCTTCCTTCGGGTTGGTGGGAAGAATATAGAGTTTTTTTCCAGGGCCTCCGCCAAGAAGCACGACCTAATACGGTCACACAGAATAACTAATTTGAGTTTCGGGTTTTTAACCTCTATCAAGAAAGACCAAGCTTAGCAGCATGTTCTTTAGTAACAATAAGGCTTTCGGGATAAAAACTTAGGTTTAATAAACGTGTCAATATATCTAGTTCAGAAAGGTTCTCAGTTACGGCAAAGCGCTCAACTCTCGCATTGTTTCAAATAATCGTATTGCAACGGGTAATTAACCCATAGGCTTGCATGCCCAAGCGGAAGTGATCCTTCCAAGCATGACAAAAATCGAGAGACTTGTTCTTGCCGGCACTCGTTCAATTGGTCACAATCCGACAGGGTCTTCTTCTTTACCAGACCTACTGGAAGATCGATCGCTTTGCTCCCAATGCCAAGCCGGTCAAGAGAGAGCCTTAGTAAAATAGGCAGCAACCGGATGTTACAAGACCCGAGCAATCACGAGATCGAGTTGTAGTCCACTTCGACTTTCAGTCTCGTTTGTAGATCCTGCGATTAGAATATGAACTTGGTACTGGAAGTGCAACTTCTCTGTCTGGTTCGTTCACCAGATCGACTTTCTCGACCATTTCAGGGGTAGGCGGCAAGTGCTGCAGTGAGAGATGAGACCCCCTTTCGGGCAGTCTTCGTGCCATATTTTCTATAAAGTTCCCTCTGTAAAAAAGATGGGCAGGTTCTTCTTCCAACTAGTTTTAGGGGCTAAGGTAACTGTGCTTACACTTCGTCCATCTTGCGCCACCCTCCTTCGGACCCTCGCTTCGCTCTTTTGCCACCTTCTCCAAGCAACATCTTTAGATCAGGACTTACCCAGTTTTTCCCGGGTGACTGATCGGATTGGTTGGGCAACGATGCCTTCTTCTTTCTACTGCAACTTCCTTCACTCAAGCTGGTACCATCAACGTGGTCCAGGAAAGAGAATTTAGTAAGAGTTCCAGTCAGACCAGGGAAGCAGCAGCAGGACGTAGTGTGGTAGTTCGGTTCCAGTTCGGATCGAGTAACGGTGATTGAAGGGATGGGATCGGAAGCTCCTAATTCCAATAGTTAACTGGGCTGTGGCAAGCGAGTCTGCTTTCCCTTAATTAAGCCAACTCGCATCTCTTGCTCTTGGAAGTGCTTCCCGGTCCTTCTCTCAGTCGACGAGCTATTCCACTACATTCTCGATTCATCAAGCTAAAGGCCCTTGTTGACGTTCTAGATGCGTTATGGTCGCCCGGGATTTGCTTCGTTCGCTGAGTCGTGTTCTCGGGATACGGTTCTACTAGTCCGTTCACTACTGATACCCGCAAACTACTCCTCTTCGTTGTAGTCCCCTTGCTCGTGTAAGCAATTGAAGCAGGAAAAAGAGTCGATTTAGTGGTCACATAACAAAGTGAAATCCCTTATGAAATACATTGGAATGATAATATTCTAATATGAATTAGAATATCTAATAGTAATCTTATATTTTCATTATAACATGTGTAGCATCAGGGGTGGTCGCAACGAGACGCAAGAGCAATACGAGCCAACCTCTAGTGAGGAGCCGTGCGATGTCCTGAGACGGGGAAAGATCTAGCAAAGCTAGCAGCGTGCCTGTACTGGAGAGACGCAGGAATGCTTCATCCACGAAAAGTGTGATAATCTGCACACTTCACGAGACGAACGGCACTTCTCCGATGAAAAAACGCCGTGTAGTTGTCAAGCTTGAAATGCATTCGGGGTCCCAGTTGCAGTCGAAAAGAATCCAGTGTGAAGGAAGGGTAGGAAAGTGCGAAGCGGAATCTTGTCAATCCACCAATAGGAGACAAATCCCCTAAATCATACCCTTGTTACTCTAACAGTATTAATAATACTATTCCAGAACCTATTGACTCTCTTAAAGAGATTTTAACTTCTCTGTCTTACTTAATTTATTTGGCACCAGAGAAGTTAAAATGGGATAATAAGATAGAGGATACAGTGAATTGTTACGAGGAATATGTAAATACAAATACAGTGTGCAGTAAAGGTCCTGATGGTAGGCTGCATCATGATGAGAAGTTGAATTCATATAAATCACTTCTCAATAGCTGGAAATCTCTCGGGTATAACTACAGCGTGCACTACTAAGATAACCAATTCTATCGAGGTAGCTCTGAGTTTGAGAAAGAAAGGCTAGGCTCATGTAGGATAGATTGAATCGAATGGTTTCATTTTCTTTTTTGAATAACGGGTGACCCTATACCTAGATCTGTGAAATAGTAGATACTTTGCCTATACTCTTAAGTAGACTACTATCGGACAAGGTTTCCGATATGTGAGAGTCTCACTACTTCTATTACCTTCCAGTCAACAAGGGATCGATCTGACCGTCAAAGGAGAGCGGATAGGGAGATAGGAAAGAATAGGATAGATAGGAGAAAGAGGTCACGCTAGGGACTCATAGCGAGCCAAAAGAAAGAAGCATCGTCGTCGAGCTGGCGAGAGAGATCCTCTATAAGTCTCTCTACGTAACCCCAATCGGGCTTACAGCTCTCAACTAACATCCATATGACCATACCAATCTGATAACAGCTTACCAGAAAACCTTCCGGAAAGCCTAACCAGACTGATAAAGGCATAGGACGGATACCACCTGGAGAGAGGGTGACAAGAATGTGCCGAAACCAGTGACGATAGTAATTTGGGTTAATGTGACAAGGCTTCCAGGAAGACCTCCTGTAACCAGCCCCTCTTAGTCTCAGAGAGGTCTGAATGTTATCACACCCTATTTGCTTCATCACCGGGATTTTAGAGCTACAGCGAACCAAGCTGACCTACCTCTATCACTAAACTAGACCCTAAGACTACATGTAATAATTCTGCGGGTACTACACAGTATTGAGGTTCCGGCTGAGTTCTTACAATGGACGCCCCAATCAGAAATCTTACAAGGCCTAGTGTTGCTAGAGTATGCGTATTGGTTGATCTCTTGAAGGATATGCCCAAAGCAAGCAAGAAAGGATCTGTAGTTCGGAGGAAACAAAGGGAGCAAAGCGTGCAGGAACTTGATGTTCCCTTACTTCTCCATGATGCCTATTCTTCCCACTCGTACTCTTTACCCCAAACTCGGTGCAGTGCATTTCTCTACTTCCACGGAATCTCCCATGTCTTCGTACTGCTGTTCCTAGTTCTTTCTTACCTGCGACTGCTATCTCACTCCCTCTCTCTTTGCCTGCTGTCTATCCACTATCAAGCTTGCCTGCCCGAATTAATATCTCCTTCGTCTAGCATCAATATGTTCTGTTGGATTGGTTCTTGTGAGATCTACGGTTTCTTCTCTCTGTTCCACCTAAGTCTCTCTATCCGTATCCCGGTTGCTATTCTTTCCTATCGCATGGTGGGGCCATTGCTTGCGTTCTCATCTCCTTGCCCCCATCCGGATTGTGTGAAGGTTCTAACTACGTCCGTATTGGACGCAGCGAACTCTTTGTCACAAGCTAAGCTGGGTGGCGGGTGCTATCGTTTGTAAGACTGGCTTTTTGATCTTTCGAAAAGAGTTCTATAGTGAGTAGAAGGAGGGATGGCTCTTAAATAGTCATAGTTGATGGGGCAAAAGACGGAGAATCATGTGCACCCCCTCAAAAGAGTTCGGCTAATAGTGTACACGCAGCCAAGCCAGAAAAGGGAAGAAAGGAGGAAGAGCAAACAGTACAGTAACAGTACTCTATGAGGTAACCAATTCTATGGCTATTTCTCTTTAGGCAGAATGCTTATTGAAATGGTACTTGAATAGTATAGGATATTGGGGTGAAAGCCCTCTGGAGTGATGAAAGCTGTTTCGTGTTGATTTTTTCATTGGCAGTTCCGATCCGATTAACACTGGAAAATCCATCAATAAGAGACAGAAGCTACCAGCAGTGGGATTCACAATTCATATCAATGTTGGGAAAAGTAAGTTCCTTTTCCCAAGCTTCTTTTTTATAGATATACGAAATCATGCAATTCAATTCTTCTAAGGGCTAGTCGGTTTCCACTACTTCTGGTGGAACGAGGATCTTTTGATGGGTTCCTCGACTGAAAGTGGGACGTATTTCCCTCACCGTCAGGGATGATAAAGTGAAGGTGGGGATTCCTCCTCTCGAGTTACCGATCACCGGGGATCCGATAAGCAACCTCTCATGCCCTGTTCAGGAGTCGAGACATCTATATGACCAAGGCCTTGTCACGAGCTGGACTCGAACCAGCACTTCTAGAATTCATAAAAGAAATCCAGCGAACTTCCGTTATTCGATCGCGACTTTTGTTACCTTCATTAGTGCCTCTGGTCTTTCCCGGTCCGGGTGTAGCCAACCAAGCGGAAGAAGCTCCCGCTTCTAATTACGAATTCCCAATACTTGAATCTCTATGAATGGGAGTGCTTTCTTGCTTTCTCTCATAAGGGTGAATTCCCTGTAACATCTAAGCCCCGAAGTTCGCTCCTGCTGTACCGTCCCTGTAACTATTGACCGAGTAGCCCTACTCCGCTAAGGTAGCTCCTTCTGTCGGGGTTCCCCTCCCTTTAAGAAGGGCGAAAACGTCTTTATGTGCCCGCCCTCGTACCAAAGAGTGAATAGAAGTAAGCCATTAGCGCAAGAAGCGTTTCAGTTCTATCTCCTTATGTGTGCCGTACCTGTACGTAATGAATATCCATTTTGTGAAGTAATCGATAGCAACCAGGATAAAGCGGTGACCATTGGAAGCCTTCGGATTGATGTTCCCTATGACGTCCATACCCCACATGGAGAATGGCTATGGAGTTGTCATGTTGTTGAGAGGAACGGAAGGTGCTTTGCTCTTATCTGCATACAACTGGCACTGCTGACATTACATACTTCGCACAATCATGCTCCATTGTGAACCAGTAGTAGCCCATTCTGAGTAGTCTTTGGTAGTAAAGCGTAACCTAGACAAGGCGAAACAGGCTTCTTCTGCTAGGGCTAGGAAATTGGACTACTCCGCTACTGACTGATTAACTGATTTAAGGAGCCCCAATATCTATAGTTGAAAGATTAGGGGCGCTGAGAGAGAGAGATAGAAGGCGCTTTTCTAATTTGATTGCTCTTTGCTTCTTCTTCCCTTGAGGTTTAGGACTGGCTATGAACTTCCTCTAATGACAGAGCTTCCTTTAGAATCACCACTCGAATAAAGAGCTTTAAGTTATAGCTTGCTGGTCTTATCCATGTCCGAAGGCTCGCTCTTCCTTCATTGCTTTGGGCTGTCTTTCTATTAATTATGACTTTCGAAAGACTACTCTAATGAATCTCCTTCGGACCCTTGCCTGGGATAGAGCTTTGCTTTGGTTGGTACTATTTAAGAACCACTTGCTTCTTTCTTGAATCCCGGACTACTATCAACTAGCCTTCTTGCTTCCCTTTAAGCTGGCTGTATTTAGAATAATGATTACAAACAATAAAAGAATCACTCTCTTGCTGGTGTAATAGGGCTTTCTTTCTCATACAGAATACAGGAGAATCAGTACTATCATTCAGTTATAGCTTGCTTTGTGCTTGCTTAGGGCAGTCTTTCTAATATTGATTACTTTAGAATGAAAGAAAGACTACTCGAATTAAATAGCTTGCTTGTTCGCTCCCTCGGTTGGTTAGTTCATACCAAATCCCCTTTCCTTGCTTTGATCCCCCCTAACCCCCAGCGGGTATTCTTAAGCTAAATGCATACAATAGAATAAGAACTAGGATTAAGTCACTTCGCTTAGTAGAGTCCTTGCTTCCTTAAGTAAGGGTATCCCTAAAACGATATCTGAAAAAGGTTATTAGATGAAGGATTGCATACCGGATAATCGCACACTATATAACTGGGGCTATCTTTGCTTGCTTTCTAAATAGCTGCCTTGATAAGAAGAACTAGCTTCCCGAGGGGACCATGAATTCCTTCTATTAGCGGGTCAGGTACGACAATGAGACTACAAGAATGTCTTGCTTATTTCTTCTTTGTACAAGTATGCCTCTCTTATCTGCAAGTTCACTAAGGAGTTCCAGCTGTAGCTTTCGGAATCAAGAAGGTGAAAGCGAAGCTTGATCGCACACCCTGCATACAGGAAGTCAGTGAGGTTGGGTCCCCACATTGAAATAGAATCTTATCCCTTACAGAGTTCTTGTTGTTAGTGTAGCTAGATACCTTTAATAACTGTAAGTTCTTTAAGTAGTTCCTGCTTTTGCTAACAAGGGAGATTGAGATTTCTAGAGAACTTCTTTCTTACAGAACTATTTGACTCTCTGGCTAGTTCCCTATTCCTTAAAGAAGTAGAGTGATTTTGAATCAAGGAATGTAACTTGTGCTCTACCTTTTTCGAAATCTCAAGGCAAGTCGGTACAACAATGAGCTAAAGCAAGCTTCTCGCTTTATTACACTAAGGGGTTCGGGGGAATAGAACGGAACTTATGTTACTAGCCCCGCAGGGAACAGCCTTCAAGTAGAAGGTGGAACTCGTGGAAGTAGGAACGTAAGTTGGCTGTTAAGGAGAGAATGGATAAGCGTGGTAGAACTAAAGCAGTTGTTCGGAACTCATTTGACTTCCCAAACCGAAACAAGCTAGTAGCGAAAGACGCTATCCAAGCCGGCATAGCGAATCAAACCTAAAACAAGCTTGCAAAGCAAGTCTAAAGCTGTAACTTGACTGTCTATGCCCTTAAGCAAAGCAAGTCAACCAAGAAAGTAGCTATCCAAGCTATCCCCGAAACGAAAGAGGAACGAGACCGGCACGAACCAAAGAGGAAGTCAAGTCATCCGAGAAGCAGAACGTCAATCTGACTTCGAAGCTGGGCAGCTGTTAACTTCCGAAGGCATTCTTACCGATCGGCCTGGTACTGACAGGATAGAATCAATCCTCTTCATCCCTCCATGAGAGAAGAGACCCGGTTGGTAGCGCTTTCGTCCTAGCGCAGCGAACTGAGTACCTTGAACTTACCCTTCAACTGACTAGGCGCTTGGGAATTCTGAAACCTCCCCCTTTTTCTTTTGAGACCTACTTCCTCCTTGCTTTCGACTTAGTCCTTGCTTTGCGACGACTATAGCACCTTTTGGCTTGTACTCTTCTTTGACCTTTGGAACGGAGGGGCACGGACTCCACTAAAGAGTCTGATTGGAATTCGCATTCTCGATAACAATGAGCCGCTACGAGATCTCAAAAGCGACAGAAAGATAGTAAAAAGCATGAACGAACCCTTATCGTAGAATCTTTCTATTCTATTTTGATCTTGCAGAATGGAACCCTACTCTTTGAGGCAGGGGAAGACCCAATCCGAAAGATAAAAAAACTATAGGTTATTCAAGTCAGGCTGCGCGTGTGCTCGGGTCTTCTTTCTTCAGAAATACTATTCGTCAGCCGTCATCGAAATCCATTCTGTCAATGACTTGATTTGGCGTTCGAGGCCTCTCCAATTGATTTGAGAAGTAGAGACATTGGTAAGAGAATGAGTATTCGTACATCTACTCAGAGGCTGCGTTCTCTTTAATCTAAGCCTCGGGTGCATCTTGACCAACCAATGCCAAACTGGAGGGCATAAAGCCCACCATTTCACACTCGACGAAAGGTGGAAGTCACAAAAGAATCATAGCTCTATGGATTGTCTCTCGTCCCCCTTGCGAAAGATTCTTTGTTATAATGCATTCCTTATTCCTTTACTTAAGCAAAGAAGTAAAAGTCTTCTTAATGCTAGAAGAGAAAGGGCGCTGGCCCTCCTACCTGACTTCTGCCCAGAAAAGAAATGGCTTGTTCTCGTAGGGACCACTAGAAGAAAGACTTGAAGGAAGGGAAGCTGCAGACTAAAGGTTTCACTTTTCATATTCTCGAAAGACATCCATATTCTCCTTGCTTGCATCCGGGTTCCTTGCCTTTTCTATCTATCCTCAGCTCTGCCCTAGCAGCAATCTTAGCTTACTCACAGGAACTACCAGTCCATCTAAACCATTATGACTCTTCTCTAACCCTACAGTTAACAAGGGGCTACGTGCCTCATATCCAACTCCCAACTAGGAGAGGAAGTCCCAACTAGATGGGAACAAGACATCTACTTTATTCTGTTATGTCCTTCTCATGATCGTAGACCACCATCCTAGCGTCAGGGATTTTATTTCAGTTACGAGGAAAGAGAGGTTTAGTTTGAATAATTCTTAGATAGAAGTCGTTGTGATATAGCGTATATAGAGATGGATGATTGGACTTGGCTGCGCCCTAAGCCAAGCTGCACTACGTAGCCCCTCTAAAACCATTACCTATCCCATCCAAAACAACATATACCTCAACAGCAGAAGAAGGAAGTAACCCTCAATGCCCTTCATCTGATCATCTTCTTCTTTCCACATTGATGACACGAAAGAGAGCCTAATGAAATGACCTCACGCCAGCGCTACCCTTAAAAGGTTTTGACGGAGCTTAACTCCTGCGATTCTTCTTTTTAATGATAACAACACGGAACTAGACTAAGGAAGTAATCTGCTGTGCCCCTTGCACTTCCTAATGTTCCCTGGTTGACTCTTCTTACTATGAGAACAATGAGCACCAGCTCCATTCAAAGTCGTAGACTTTCTTTAGAATAGTCTTTATTGGTAGCTAAACTTATGCTTGCCCCGAACTCACCTACTCTGATGTTAGCAACACCGACTTCTTGTTAGCTACCCTAACGAACAGGAGGAGAGAATGACGAAGTCTACCTTCCGACCGATCCAGTTGTTAGCTTCCTTGCTTCCCTCGACTGAGCTCAGGAACTAGCTCACTTACCGACTGGCTTGAAGGGCAGCTTCTCGTGCAAGTGTATTTCCCGCTTGGCTAAGGGAAGCAACTAACTTCTCGGTTTCCCTCCTAGAATTCGATTCGCTACCGGATAGCTATCTCCTTACCCCTTAAGGTCTCCTTGGTTCGACCGATTACTATCTTTCTTTCTAAGAACTTTCAAATCCTTGATTCACTGAACTCTAATATATATGAAATGAAGCACCAACATCTTCACAAGCGAAGAAAGGAAGATAGCTCGTACAAAGCCTATGGTTTATGCGAGGCTCACCAGGAAGAAGAAGACTTTATCTCGATCTGGGCAGAGATGGCCTAGAGACTCCTTCTTCGCAGGGTTCTTCTAGTCGGTATCACACACGGTTTTCATGCACATAAGTCACCCGAAAGTCACGGGTCAGCCAACAACTCCGGCCCAGAAGCACGCTTGTCTTAAGTTGCATCCTTAGACACGTTCTACCTCTGCCTATTGGTCGGTAGAGCCGGCCCCGCCTTTCGGAACTACATTCAGCAAGCATAGGATTCGGGATTGGACAAGAGCACCCGCTAAGACAGAGTTCACTGCTCCACATGACGAATGGAGCAGCCAACCAACCACTTGAGTGACCCGCTAAGGTAGTTACCCTCCCTCCCTCTCTGATCTTATAAAAGGAAACAGAAAGAAAGCCAAGAGATGTGCGAGCCTGCTTTTTCTATTGGATGGGGATTGCCCGCATTCCACCAACCAGTTTGATACTTTGACTCTCGGAGGGGTGATCCACGCTCTTGAGGTGAACAATCTGGTTGTACCACGTGCAGAAGTAGCAAGAACACCTCTCTTCCGACATACCATAGCCTAATAGGAAGGCTGCATAGGCAGGAAGAGGCCTCGTTGCGAGCCTGAAGACTCTTTCTTCTTTTACGGGTCGAGCACCCCTTCCTATTCGGTCAAGTGGCGTTCCTCTCCCGTTGGTCGAGCTACTCCGTTCCTCTTCTTTCAGTTCTAGTCGCATCTTCGGACCTATTCCTTAAGGTCGAGCTAGTAATTCCTGCTCCTACTAAAGGAATTCAACAACTAGGGGCATCCCCATTGTTAGCTTCGATTTATGCCCTTCGATCCTCATACTGAGCTGCCTAGCTCCAAGACTTGTAGTTGAGCCTATTACTAACCTTTCTTTCCTAGCCTATGGGGAATACAAGGGGGAATCCTCACAGTCAGATAGCTATGAGTGAAAGAAGAAAGATAGTTTAGAGTTTACCGTAGCTACTTCTTCCCCTGGCATTGTAGCGAGGCTAACTAAACGCTTGAGAAAGACATCCCCTGGCATGAGTTTACCAGTTGGCTTTGTTCCCTGGGCAAGACTTTTCCAGTTGGGGAAGAGAAAGAAGTTCCCCTCCAATCCAACACTTATTAGTCGAGTAGTAACCCCCTCTCCTGCACCTGAAACTCGAAGTAAAGCTATTCTCTTGCCCCCCTCTACTGCATTCCCGAAGTTCACAGTGCCATTCCTGTCCTTTCTAATAGCCCCCCTAGCCTGCACCTGCAATTCAGAGATTGATTGTGCAATTCAGAGATTGATTGGTTGAACCAGTAGTCTCATCCCCCTCTGCCTATTCTAAAGGGCGCCGCTCTCCTGAGGGTACTCAACAACGAAAGAACCTTACCTGCGCTTTGGTGCTTTGGGCTATGCCATGTCTTCAAAACCTTAGCTACTTTACTCGAAG